GCTAGCGTAGCTTAATACTAAAGCATAGCACTGAAAATGCTAAGATGGGCTTTAAACCACCCCGCAGGCACAAAGGCATGGTCCCGACCTTACTATCAGCTTTAGCTCAACTTACACATGCAAGTCTCCGCAACCCAGTGAATATGCCCTCAATCCCACGCCCTGGGACGAGGAGCAGGTATCAGGCACAAACATTAGCCCAAGACACCTGGCCAAGCCACACCCCCAAGGGTATTCAGCAGTGATAAACATTAAGCCATAAGTGAAAACTTGACTCAGTTAGCGCTAAGAGGGCCGGTAAAACTCGTGCCAGCCACCGCGGTTAGACGAGAGGCCCTAGTTGATAATACAACGGCGTAAAGGGTGGTTAAGGATAAAAAACAATAAAGCCAAATGGCCCTTCGGCCGTCATACGCTTCTAGGAGTCCGAAGCCCTACACACGAAAGTAGCTTTAACAAAACCAACCTGACCCCAAGAAAACTAAGAAACAAACTGGGATTAGATACCCCACTATGCTTAGCCGTAAACTTAGACATTCGACCACAATAAAATGTCCGCCAGGGTATTACAAGCACTAGCTTAAAACCCAAAGGACCTGACGGTGTCTCAGATCCGCCTAGAGGAGCCTGTTCTAGAACCGATAATCCCCGTTCAACCTCACCACTTCTAGTCATCCCAGCCTATATACCGCCGTCGTCAGCTTACCCTGTGAAGGCAATAAAAGTAAGCAAAACGAGCACAGCTCAGAACGTCAGGTCGAGGTGTAGCACATGAAGTGGGAAGAAATGGGCTACATTTTCTACCACAGAATATAACGAATATGCACCATGAAACAGTGCTTAAAGGAGGATTTAGCAGTAAAAGAGAAACAGAGTGTCTCTTTGAACCCGGCTCTGAGACGCGTACACACCGCCCGTCACCCTCCCCGCTAACACGCACCATAAATACCTAATACCACAGCACAAGCAAGGGGAGGCAAGTCGTAACACGGTAAGTGTACCGGAAGGTGCACTTGGACCAAACCCAAGGCGTAGCTAATATAGTAAAGTATCTCACTTACACCGAGAAGACACTCATGCGAACTGAGTCGCCCTGAGCCAAACAACTAGCTTAACCACCTAATAAACTAAAAATATAAATAAAACAAAACAAACCTACAAACCAAAACTAAACCATTCTATTACCTGAGTATGGGAGACAGAAAAGGTCACATAAAGCAATAGAGATAGTACCGCAAGGGAACGTTGAAAAAGAAATGAAACAACCCATACAAGCACCAAAAAGCAAAGACTAAACCTTGTACCTTTTGCATCATGATTTAGCCAGCATACTCAAGCAAAGAGACCTTTAGTTTGAAACCCCGAAACCAAGTGAGCTACCCCGAGACAGCCTATTTAGGGCCAACCCGTCTCTGTGGCAAAAGAGTGGGAAGAACTCCGGGTAGAAGTGACAGACCTACCGAACCTGGTGATAGCTGGTTGCCTAAGAAATGAATAGGAGTTCAGCCCCGCCTACCTCAGACCAAAAATTACATCAAAAGATCAAAGAGAAATACACGGGAGTTAGTTAAAGGGGGTACAGCCCCTTTAACCAAGGACACAACCTTTTCAGGAGGATAAAGATCATAATACTCAAAACACACTGTCCTAGTGGGCCTAAAAGCAGCCACCAAAATAGAAAGCGTTAAAGCTCAAACAGAAAAAAGTTTATTATTCCGATAAAAAATCTTACTCCCCTAAACACTATTAGGCTAATCCATGCCAACATGGAAGAAACTATGCTAAAATGAGTAACAAGAAGGGCCCCGCCCTTCTCCCGGCACAAGTGTAAGCCAAATCGGACAAACCATTGGCAACTAACGAACCCAACTAAAGAGTGTAATGTGGACTAAAACGAAACCAAGAAAAACCCACAATAAAACCATCGTTAACCCCACACTGGAGAGCCACTAAAGGAAAGACTAAAAGAAAAGGAAGGAACTCGGCAAACACAAGCCTCGCCTGTTTACCAAAAACATCGCCTCCTGCAAAAACTAAGTATAGGAGGTCCAGCCTGCCCAGTGACCAAAAGTTCAACGGCCGCGGTATTTTAACCGTGCAAAGGTAGCGTAATCACTTGTCTTCTAAATAGAGACCTGTATGAAAGGCTAAACGAGGGCTTAACTGTCTCCCATTTCAAGTCAGTGAAATTGATCTACCCGTGCAGAAGCGGGCATTAACATACAAGACGAGAAGACCCTTTGGAGCTTAAGGTAAAAATTCAACCACGTCAAGCAACTTAAAACAAGTTTTTAAACTTTGTGGCACATGAAACTATACCTTCGGTTGGGGCGACCATGGAGGAAAACAAAGCCTCCAAGTGGAATGGGACAACCCCCTTAAGCTAAGAGAGACATCTACAAGCCACAGAACATCTGACCATAAATGATCCGGCCAACAAGACCGATCAACGAACTAAGTTACCCTAGGGATAACAGCGCAATCCTCTCCCAGAGTCCATATCGACGAGAGGGTTTACGACCTCGATGTTGGATCAGGACATCCTAATGGTGCAACCGCTATTAAGGGTTCGTTTGTTCAACGATTAAAGTCCTACGTGATCTGAGTTCAGACCGGAGCAATCCAGGTCGGTTTCTATCTGTAACGCCACTTTTCCCAGTACGAAAGGATCGGAAAAGAGGGGCCCATGCTTACAACACGCCCCACCCCTAATTCATGTAAACAAATAAATACAGGTAAGGGAGGGCCAAAACCCAAACCAAGACAAGGACATATTGGGGTGGCAGAGCATGGCATATTGCGAAAGGCCTAAGCCCTTTTACACAGAGGTTCAAATCCTCTTCCCAATTAATGCTATACACCCTACTCAATAACCTAATTAACCCTGTAGCCTACATCGTACCAGTACTCTTAGCAGTAGCCTTCCTCACACTAATTGAACGAAAAGTACTAGGATATATACAACTACGAAAAGGCCCAAACGTAGTAGGACCATACGGACTACTTCAACCCATCGCCGATGGGGTAAAATTATTTATTAAAGAACCAGTACGCCCATCTACATCATCCCCATTTCTATTCTTAACCACCCCCATACTTGCATTAACCCTAGCCATAACCTTATGAGCACCCATTCCAATACCACATCCAGTAATTGACTTAAACCTAGGAATCCTATTCATCCTAGCCCTATCAAGCCTGGCAGTATATTCAATTCTAGGATCAGGCTGAGCATCAAACTCAAAATATGCACTAATTGGAGCCCTACGGGCCGTAGCACAAACAATTTCATACGAAGTGAGCTTAGGGCTTATTCTACTATCCGTAATTATCTTCTCAGGAGGGTACACCCTGCAAACATTCAACACAACACAAGAAAGTGTATGACTACTAATCCCAGCCTGACCACTAGCCGCAATATGATACATCTCAACACTAGCAGAAACAAACCGAGCGCCATTCGACCTAACAGAAGGCGAATCAGAGCTAGTATCCGGATTCAATGTAGAATATGCAGGAGGTCCATTCGCATTATTCTTCCTAGCCGAATACGCCAACATCCTATTAATAAACACACTCTCTGCCGTACTATTTATAGGAGCCCTCCACACACCACACACCCCAGAACTCACAACAATTAATCTAATAACCAAAGCCGCTCTACTATCAATCATATTCTTATGAGTACGAGCCTCATACCCACGATTCCGATATGACCAATTAATACACCTAGTATGAAAAAACTTCCTACCACTAACACTAGCCTTTGTCCTATGACACACCGCCCTGCCAATCGCACTAGCAGGACTACCCCCACAACTATAACCTAAGGAACTGTGCCTGAGAGCCTAGGGGCCACTTTGATAGAGTGAATTACAGGGGTTAAAAACCCCTCAGTTCCTAGAAAGATGGGAGTTGAACCCACACTCAGGAAATCAAAATTCCAGGTGCTTCCATTACACTATCTTCTAAGGCAAAGTCAGCTAACAAAGCTTTCGGGCCCATACCCCGAACATGACGGTTAAAACCCCTCCTATGCCAATGAATCCATATGTATTTACTATTCTACTATCTAGCCTAGGATTAGGAACTACCCTAACCTTCGCCAGCTCCCACTGACTCCTAGCCTGAATAGGCCTAGAAATCAACACCCTAGCCATTACCCCCCTAATAGCACAACACCACCACCCCCGTGCAGTAGAAGCAACAACCAAATACTTCCTAACACAAGCCACTGCAGCGGCCATAATTATATTCGCAAGCACAACAAATGCCTGAACCACCGGGGAATGAAGCATCAACGACCTATCAAACCCAATCGCTACCACAATATTCACAACAGCCCTAGCACTAAAAATTGGACTCGCACCCATACACTTCTGAATACCAGAAGTACTCCAAGGACTGGACCTGACAACAGGACTAATCTTATCAACCTGACAAAAACTCGCCCCACTCGCATTAATAATTCAAACCACACAAACAATTAATCCAACACTACTAACACTATTAGGAGTTACATCAACCCTAATTGGAGGATGAGGCGGACTCAACCAAACCCAACTACGAAAAATCCTAGCCTACTCCTCAATCGCACACATAGGCTGAATAATTATCGTAATCCAATACGCACCACAACTTACCCTAATTGCCTTAGGAACGTACATCATCATAACCTCAACAGCATTTCTAACATTAAAAATATTAATATCAACCAAAGTCAACACACTCGCAACAACCTGACCAAAAAACCCTGTCCTAATTTCAACAACCGCCCTAGCACTACTATCACTAGGAGGTCTACCACCACTTACAGGGTTCATACCAAAATGACTAATTCTACAAGAACTAACAAAACAAGATATACCAATAGCAGCAACAACCATAGCAATAGCAGCCCTAATCAGCCTATACTTCTATCTACGACTATGCTACGCAATAGCACTAACTATCTCCCCAAACACAACTAACTCACCTATTAACTGACGAACCCACACCACCCAAACCACCCTACCCCTGGCACTATTCACCACTACTACCATCGGACTACTACCAATAACTCCGACTATTTTAACATTAACCACCTAGGAATTTAGGTTAATATCAAACCAAAAGCCTTCAAAGCTTTAAATAGAAGTGAAAATCTTCTAATCCCTGTAGGACTTGTAAGATTTCAACCTACATCTTCTGACTGCAAATCAGACACTTTTATTAAATTAAAGCCCAACTAGATGGGAAGGCCTCGATCCTACAAACTTTTAGTTAACAGCTAAACGCTCAAACCAGCGAGCATCCACCTACCTTTCCCCGCCGCCTAAATCAACAAGGCGGGGAAAGCCCGGCAGAATATTATACTGCATCTCCAGATTTGCAACCCGATATGTATTACACCACAAGGCTTGATAGGAAGAGGACTTAAACCTCTGTCTTCGGGGCTACAACCCACCGCCTACTCGGCTACCCTACCTGTGGCAATCACGCGCTGATTCTTCTCTACTAATCACAAAGATATTGGTACCCTTTATTTAGTATTTGGTGCCTGAGCCGGAATAGTGGGAACCGCCCTTAGCCTTCTCATCCGGGCTGAACTGGGCCAACCCGGATCACTTTTAGGCGATGATCAAATTTATAATGTCATCGTCACTGCTCACGCTTTCGTAATAATCTTCTTTACAGTAATACCTATTCTTATCGGGGGATTCGGGAACTGACTCGTACCGCTAATAATTGGAGCCCCAGACATAGCATTCCCTCGAATAAATAATATGAGCTTCTGACTACTACCACCATCATTCCTACTTTTATTAGCCTCCTCCGGAGTTGAAGCAGGAGCAGGAACAGGGTGAACAGTTTACCCCCCTCTTGCAGGAAATCTAGCCCACGCCGGGGCGTCAGTAGACCTAACAATTTTCTCCCTCCATTTAGCAGGTGTTTCATCAATCCTTGGCGCAATTAATTTTATCACTACAACATTCAACATAAAACCACCAGCCATTTCTCAATATCAAACACCACTGTTCGTTTGATCCGTACTTGTAACAGCTGTACTCCTTCTATTATCCCTGCCTGTATTAGCTGCAGGAATCACAATACTTCTTACAGATCGAAACCTTAATACCACATTCTTTGACCCGGCCGGCGGAGGGGACCCAATTCTTTATCAACACCTATTCTGATTCTTCGGCCACCCAGAAGTCTATATTTTAATCCTTCCAGGGTTTGGTATTATTTCCCACGTTGTAGCCTATTATTCAGGAAAAAAAGAACCTTTCGGATATATGGGAATAGTCTGAGCCATAATAGCCATCGGACTTCTTGGGTTCATTGTATGGGCCCATCACATATTTACCGTCGGCATAGACGTCGACACCCGAGCATACTTCACATCCGCCACAATAATTATTGCAATTCCAACAGGTGTAAAAGTATTTAGCTGATTAGCTACACTTCACGGAGGGTCAATTAAATGAGAAACACCCATACTATGAGCCCTAGGATTCATCTTCCTATTTACAGTAGGAGGGTTAACAGGCATTGTCCTATCTAACTCATCACTTGACATTGTTCTTCATGACACTTATTATGTAGTAGCACACTTCCACTACGTACTGTCAATAGGTGCCGTATTCGCTATTATAGCAGCCTTTGTACACTGATTCCCATTATTCACTGGCTATACTCTTCACAGCACCTGAACAAAAATCCACTTTGGGGTCATATTCATTGGGGTTAACCTAACATTTTTCCCACAACACTTCCTAGGTTTAACAGGAATGCCACGACGGTACTCTGATTACCCAGATGCTTATGCCCTATGAAACACTGTTTCATCTATCGGATCATTAATCTCTTTAGTAGCAGTAATTATGTTCTTATTTATCTTATGAGAAGCCTTTGCCGCAAAACGAGAAGTTCTGTCCGTAGAACTAACCTCAACAAATGTAGAATGACTCCATGGCTGCCCACCTCCTTACCACACATACGAAGAACCGCCATTCGTCCAAATTCAATCAAATTAACGAGAAAGGAAGGAATCGAACCCCCTTATGCTGGTTTCAAGCCAGCCACATTACCACTCTGTCACTTTCTTATAGACATTAGTAAAAAGTAAACTACACCACCTTGTCAAGGTGGGGGCGCAGGTTAGACCCCTGCATGTCTTAAATACTTAATGGCACACTCAGCACAACTAGGATTCCAAGACGCGGCATCACCCGCTATAGAAGAACTCCTTCACTTCCACGACCACACGCTTATGATCGTACTCCTAATTAGTATTTTAGTACTATATATTATTATTGCAATAGTAACTACTAAATTAACCAATAAATATATTCTAGACTCACAAGAAATTGAAATCGTATGGACCATCCTCCCAGCCATTATTTTAGTATTAATTGCCCTACCATCTCTACGCATTTTATACCTTATAGATGAAATTAATGACCCCCACCTAACAATTAAAGCAATAGGACACCAATGATACTGAAGCTATGAGTATACAGACTATGAAAACCTAGGATTTGACTCATATATGGTACCAACCCAAGACCTAACCCCTGGACAATTCCGGCTCTTAGAAACAGACCATCGAATAGTCGTTCCCATAGAATCCCCAATCCGCGTCCTAGTCTCTGCCGAAGATGTGCTGCACTCCTGAGCTGTTCCATCCCTCGGTGTAAAAATAGACGCAGTCCCAGGACGATTAAACCAAACCGCCTTCATAGCCTCACGACCAGGAATATTCTACGGACAATGCTCAGAAATCTGTGGAGCCAACCACAGCTTTATACCAATTGTAGTTGAAGCAGTACCATTAGAACACTTCGAAAACTGATCCTCACTAATACTAGAAGACGCCTCGCTAAGAAGCTAAATAGCGGACAAAGCATTGGCCTTTTAAGCCAAAGATTGGTGATTCCCGACCACCCCTAGTGAAATGCCACAACTAAACCCCGGCCCCTGATTCGCAATCCTAGTATTTGCCTGACTAATCTTCCTAATCACCATCCCAACAAAAATTATAAACCACATTACACCAAATGAACTTACCCCTGTAAGTGCCGAAAAACATAAAACTGAACCCTGAGACTGACCATGATAGCAAGCTTCTTCGACCAATTTGCAAGCCCATCCTATTTAGGAATCCCACTAATTGCCATTGCAATTGCACTTCCCTGAGTACTATATCCAACCCCACCATCCCGATGAATCAATAACCGACTTATTACAATTCAAGGATGATTTATCAACCGCTTTACAAATCAACTAATACTGCCACTAAACGTAGGAGGACATAAATGAGCACTACTACTGGCTTCATTAATAATTTTCTTAATTACAATTAATATACTAGGCCTTCTACCATATACCTTTACACCAACAACGCAACTATCACTCAACATAGGATTTGCCGTACCATTATGACTTGCCACAGTAATTATTGGTATACGAAACCAACCAACAATTGCCCTAGGACACTTACTACCAGAGGGCACACCAATTCTACTAATTCCAGTACTAATTATCATTGAAACAATTAGCTTGTTCATTCGACCATTAGCTCTTGGCGTACGACTTACAGCCAACCTCACCGCAGGCCACCTATTAATTCAACTAATCGCCACAGCTGTGTTCGTCCTCCTACCAATAATACCAACAGTAGCAATTCTAACTGCCACTGTACTATTCTTACTAACACTACTAGAAGTCGCAGTAGCAATAATTCAAGCATACGTATTTGTACTGCTCCTAAGCCTCTACCTACAAGAAAACGTTTAATGGCCCACCAAGCACATGCCTACCACATAGTCGACCCAAGCCCATGACCCCTGACCGGAGCCATTGCCGCCCTGCTAATAACATCCGGCTTAGCTATTTGATTCCACTTCCACTCAACAACACTAATAACTCTAGGAATAGTTCTTCTACTCCTAACCATATATCAATGATGACGTGATATTATCCGAGAAGGGACCTTCCAAGGTCATCACACACCCCCAGTACAAAAAGGACTACGATATGGTATAATTCTATTTATTACCTCTGAAGTATTCTTCTTCCTCGGCTTCTTCTGAGCCTTCTATCACTCAAGCCTAGCACCAACACCAGAACTTGGAGGATGTTGACCCCCAACAGGCGTAACCCCATTAGACCCATTCGAAGTACCCCTCCTCAACACAGCCGTACTATTAGCATCGGGGGTTACAGTCACATGAGCTCACCATAGTATTATAGAAGGGGAACGAAAGCAAGCCATTCAATCACTAGCACTAACTATTCTACTGGGGTTTTACTTCACTGCACTCCAAGCCATAGAATATTATGAAGCACCATTCACAATTGCAGACGGAGTATACGGTTCAACATTCTTTGTAGCCACAGGATTCCACGGCCTACATGTAATTATTGGATCATCCTTCCTAGCCGTATGCCTTCTACGACAAATCCAATACCACTTTACATCAGAACACCACTTCGGCTTTGAAGCCGCTGCCTGATACTGACACTTCGTTGACGTAGTATGACTATTCCTCTACGTCTCTATCTACTGATGAGGCTCATAATCTTTCTAGTATTAAAATTAGTACAAGTGACTTCCAATCACACAGTCTTGGTTAAACCCCAAGGAAAGATAATGAATTTAATCATCACCATCTTACTCATCACAACAGCATTATCATTAATTTTAGCAGTTGTATCATTCTGACTCCCTCAAATAAGCCCAGACGCAGAAAAACTATCCCCATATGAATGCGGATTTGACCCACTAGGATCTGCTCGCCTACCATTCTCACTACGCTTCTTTCTAGTAGCTATTCTATTCTTATTATTTGACCTAGAAATTGCCCTCCTCCTACCACTTCCATGAGGAGACCAACTCAACAATCCAACCGGAACATTCTTCTGAGCTACAGCAGTTCTAATCCTACTAACCCTAGGCCTAATCTACGAATGAGCCCAAGGGGGTCTAGAATGGGCAGAATAGAGAGTTAGTCCAAAATAAGACCTCTGATTTCGGCTCAGAAAATCGTGGTTTAACCCCACGACTCCCTTATGACACCCGTACATTTTAGTTTTAGCTCAGCATTTATCCTTGGGTTAATAGGATTAGCATTTCACCGAACCCACCTACTATCCGCACTACTATGCTTAGAAGGGATAATATTATCTCTATTCATTGCACTAGCCCTATGAACATTACAATTCGAGTCCACAGGGTTCTCAACAGCCCCAATGCTACTCCTAGCATTTTCCGCTTGCGAAGCCAGCACTGGCCTGGCGCTTCTAGTAGCCACCGCCCGAACCCATGGAACCGACCGACTACAAAACCTCAATCTCTTACAATGCTAAAAGTATTAATCCCAACAATTATGCTGTTCCCAACAATCTGATTAACCTCCCCCAAATGATTATGATCAACCACAACCACACAAAGTCTTCTAATTGCCCTCATTAGTTTAACCTGGTTAAAATGGACCTCCGAAGCCGGGTGAACCCACTCCAATTCTTATCTAGCCACAGACCCCCTATCAACACCCTTATTAATTTTAACATGCTGATTACTTCCCCTTATAATTTTAGCTAGCCAAAACCATATTAACCCAGAACCAATTAACCGACAACGCTTATATATTACACTCCTCGCCTCACTACAAACTTTCCTAATCATAGCATTCGGTGCCACAGAAATTCTTATATTTTATATTATATTTGAAGCCACCCTCATCCCAACCCTAATTATTATTACTCGATGAGGTAATCAAACCGAACGACTTAACGCAGGTACATACTTCCTATTCTACACCCTGGCTGGATCACTACCACTGCTAGTTGCCCTATTACTCCTACAAAACTCCCTAGGAACACTATCTATACTAGTACTCCAATATTCACAACCACTACACCTAAATTCTTGAGGCCACACATTCTGATGAGCCGGCTGCTTAATCGCATTTCTAATTAAAATGCCGTTATACGGAGTTCACCTATGACTGCCAAAAGCACACGTAGAAGCCCCAGTAGCAGGATCTATAGTACTAGCAGCAGTCCTATTAAAACTCGGGGGATACGGAATAATACGCATAATAATTATACTCGACCCCCTATCAAAAGAACTAGCCTACCCATTCATTATTTTAGCCCTCTGAGGAATTATCATAACTGGATCAATTTGCCTTCGACAAACCGACCTAAAATCACTAATCGCTTACTCATCAGTGAGTCATATAGGGTTAGTAGCAGGAGGAATCTTAATTCAAACCCCCTGAGGATTTTCAGGAGCAATTATCTTAATAATTGCCCACGGATTAGTATCCTCAGCACTATTCTGCCTAGCCAACACAGCATACGAACGAACACATAGCCGAACAATAATTCTTGCCCGAGGATTACAAATAATCTTCCCTCTAACTGCAGTCTGATGATTCATTGCAAATCTAGCCAACCTAGCTCTACCCCCACTACCTAACCTAATGGGAGAACTCATAATTATTACAACACTATTCAACTGATCGCCCTGAACAATTCTATTCACCGGCCTAGGCACACTAATTACAGCTGGATACTCCCTCTACATATTCCTAATATCACAACGAGGCCCAGTACCAAACCATATTACCAAACTTCAACCATACCACACCCGAGAACACCTCCTAATAACTATACACCTAATCCCAGTAATTCTTCTGGTAACAAAGCCAGAACTCATATGAGGATGATGTTACTGTAAGTATAGTTTAACCAAAACATTAGATTGTGATTCTAAAAACAGGGGTTAAAACCCCCTTACTCACCGAGGAAGTACAGAAAATAGTAAGCACTGCTAATTCTTACGCCCGCGGTTAAAATCCGCGGCTTCCCCAAGCTTTCTAAAGGATAACAGTCCATCCATTGGTCTTAGGAACCAAAAACTCTTGGTGCAAATCCAAGTAGAAGCTAAAATGACCTTAATTATACATTCACTACTCCTTTTAATCTTTTTCATCTTAATATACCCGCTACTTATAACACTAAATCCACCCAAACAAAACTCTAACATAGCAAAAACAACAAAAACTGCCGTCAGCTCCGCATTTTTCATCAGCCTTTTACCACTAATAATTTTTTTAAACCTAAAAACAGAAGGCATCATCACAAACTGACAATGAATAAATACCCAAACATTTGACGTAAACATTAGCTTCAAATTTGACCACTACTCCCTCATCTTCATCCCAATTGCCTTGTACGTAACCTGATCAATTCTAGAATTCGCATTATGATACATACACTCCGACCCCTATATTGACCGATTTTTCAAATACCTATTAACATTCCTAGTAGCCATAATCATTCTAGTTACAGCCAACAACATATTTCAACTATTCATTGGATGAGAAGGAGTGGGAATCATATCATTCCTACTTATCGGATGGTGACACGGACGGGCAGATGCTAACACAGCAGCCCTTCAGGCCGTTATCTACAATCGAGTAGGAGACATCGGGTTAATTATAACCATAGCTTGATTCGCAATAAACCTCAACTCTTGAGAAATTCAACAGATCTTCACCCTATCAAAAAACTTCAACATAACCATCCCCCTAATAGGACTCGCCCTAGCAGCAACAGGAAAATCAGCCCAATTCGGCCTTCATCCTTGACTTCCATCTGCCATGGAAGGCCCCACACCAGTATCTGCCCTATTACATTCAAGTACTATAGTGGTAGCAGGAATTTTCCTATTAATCCGCTTACACCCTATTATAGAAAACAATCAACTAGCCTTAACAACCTGCCTATGTTTAGGTGCATTAACCTCTCTATTTACAGCCACCTGCGCATTAACTCAAAACGACATCAAAAAAATTGTAGCTTTCTCAACATCAAGTCAACTAGGACTGATAATAGTCACCATTGGACTAAACCAACCACAACTAGCATTTCTACACATCTGCACCCACGCCTTTTTTAAAGCTATGCTATTCTTATGCTCCGGATCAATTATCCACAGCCTAAACGACGAACAAGACATCCGCAAAATAGGAGGCCTATTTAAAATCATGCCAGCCACCTCAACCTACTTCACAATTGGCAGCTTAGCCCTCACAGGAACCCCATTCCTAGCAGGATTCTTTTCAAAAGACGCAATCATTGAAGCTTTAAACACCTCATATCTAAACGCCTGAGCCCTAACTCTAACACTTATTGCCACATCATTCACCGCAGTGTACAGCTTCCGACTAATATACTTTGTAACCATAGGAACCCCACGATTCCTACCTTTATCCCCAATCAACGAAAACGATAAGCTAGTAATCAACTCTATTAAACGACTCGCCTGAGGAAGCATTATTGCAGGACTTATTATTACACAAAACTTCCCTCCAATAAAAACACCAATTATAACAATACCAACCCTAATAAAAATAACAGCCCTCCTAGTAACAATTGCAGGCCTTCTAACAGCCTTGGAACTCACCAACATAACAAGTAAACAAGTAAAAATTACCCCCACAMTCAAAATACACCACTTCTCAAACATGTTAGGATTTTTCCCAGCAATTATTCACCGGCTCCTACCAAAACTAAAACTCATCATAGGCCAAACAGCCGCCACCCAATTAGATAAAACATGACTTGAAGCTGCCGGACCAAAAAACCTATCACTAATACAAACAACAATATCCAAAATCACAAATGACACCACCCGTGGAATAATTAAAACATACTTAACCATCTTCCTCTTAACCCTTATCCTAGCCACCATCCCAACCCTAATCTAAACCGCACGAACAGTCCCACGACCTAACCCACGAGTAAGCTCCAGCACAACAAGCAAAGTTAAAAGCAATACCCAAGCACAAATAACCAATATACCCCCACCAAACGAATACATTACAGCCACACCACCAACATCACCCCGCAACACAGAAAACTCTTTCAACTCATCCACAACCACTCAAGAACCCTCATATCAACCACCTCAAGAAAACCCAGCTACTAAGCCAACCCCAAACAAATAAATTATTACATAACCCAACACAGAACGATTACCCCAAGCTTCCGGAAAAGGCTCAGCAGCCAAAGCTGCTGAATACGCAAAAACCACAAGCATTCCCCCCAAATAAATTAAAAAAAGAACAAGTGACAAAAAAGACCCACCATGACTAACCAAAACCCCACAGCCAACCCCAGCTGCAACTACTAAACCAAAAGCAGCAAAATAAGGCGTAGGATTAGAAGCAACAGCAACTAAACCAACAACCAAAGCCACCAATAATAAAAACATAAAATAAGTCATATATTCCTGCTCAGACTTTAACCGAGACCAATGACCTGAAGAACCATCGTTGTTATTCAACTACAAGAATTACTAATGGCAATCCTACGCAAAACACACCCTCTCATTAAAATTGCTAACGAAGCACTAGTTGACCTACCAGCACCATCAAACATCTCCGCCTGATGAAATTTCGGATCCCTACTAGGACTATGCTTAATCTCCCAAATCCTAACTGGCTTATTCCTCGCTATACACTACACCTCAGATATCTCAACCGCATTCTCATCAGTAGTCCACATCTGTCGCGACGTCAACTATGGATGACTAATCCGTAATATACATGCCAACGGCGCATCATTCTTCTTCATTTGTATTTATATACACATTGCTCGAGGCCTATACTATGGCTCCTACCTATATAAAGAAACTTGAAACATTGGTGTAGTACTATTACTACTAGTAATAATAACAGCTTTCGTAGGGTATGTACTCCCCTGAGGACAAATATCATTCTGAGGCGCCACAGTAATTACAAATCTACTCTCTGCCGTGCCCTACATAGGAGACATATTAGTCCAATGAATTTGAGGCGGATTCTCAGTAGACAACGCAACACTAACACGATTCTTCGCATTCCACTTCATACTACCATTCATTATTGCCGCTGTAACTATCCTCCACCTATTATTCCTACATGAAACAGGATCAAACAACCCAATCGGACTAAATTCAGACGCAGACAAAATCCCATTCCACCCATACTTTACTTACAAAGACCTACTAGGATTCGTAATTATACTCCTAGCCCTTGCACTACTAGCATTATTCTCCCCAAACCTTCTAGGCGACCCAGAAAACTTTACCCCAGCCAACCCACTGGTCACCCCACCACATATTAAACCAGAATGATACTTCCTATTTGCCTACGCCATTTTACGATCAATCCCAAACAAACTCGGAGGAGTCCTTGCCCTACTATTTTCAATCCTAGTACTAATAGTAGTACCAATACTACACACCTCAAAACAACGAGGACTTACATTCCGCCCAATCACTCAATTCCTATTCTGAACCCTAGTAGCAGACATAATTATCCTAACATGAATTGGGGGCATACCAGTAGAACACCCATTCATCATTATTGGACAAATTGCATCAATCCTTTACTTCGCACTATTCTTAATCCTTATTCCACTAGCCGGATGGTACGAAAACAAAATACTACAATAAGCCCGCCCTAGTAGCTTAAACAAAAAGCATCGGTCTTGTAATCCGAAGATTGGAAGTTAGACTCCTCCCTAGCGCCAGGAAAAAGAGACTTTAACTCCTACCTCTGACACCCAAAGCTAGAATTCTTTTGTTAAACTATTTCCTGATACATTTATCATAAATAGTATGGTTTAAGTACATATATGTATTAACACCATATCATTGTTTTAACCATAAAGCAAGTACATAACATGGTGTATTTATCATAAATAGAATGGTTTAAGTACATATATGTATTAACACCATATCATTGTTTTAACCATAAAGCAAGTACATAACATGGTGTATTTATCATAAATAGTATGGTTTAAGTACATATATGTATTAACACCATATCATTGTTTTAACCATAAAGCAAGTACATAACATGGTGTATTTACCACGAAACATACATGGAATAATAAACATAATATTATTTAAAACAGAATAATATGAATAACTCCATTAAAGCTTAAGCTAAAGTACTTGTAATTATAATCAACTATTAAGTTGTAACAAATAATAAATATGTAGTAAGAAATCACCAACGAATGTGTTAAAACATTTCATGCATGATAGAATCAGGGACAATGATTGTGGGGGTTGCTAAAGTGAACTATTACTGGCATCTGGTTCCTATTTCAGGTACAATAAATGTAAAACCCACCCTCTGATAATTATACTGGCATCTGATTAATGGTGTAAGTACATACTCCTCGTTACCCACCAAGCCGAGCATTCTCTTATATGCATAACGTATCTTTTATTTGGTTTCCTTTCATTTTACATTTCAGAGTGCAAATTCAACTGGTAATCAAGGTTGAACATTTTTTCTTGTATGTGTTAATATAAATGAATTATCGTAAGACATAAATTGAAAATGACACACTACTGTATTGAGTACATACACCTCTTATATAACATACATGAACACAGTGCCCCCCGGTTTTTCGCGCGACAAACCCCCCTACCCCCCTACGCCCAGTAAACCCTGTTATCCTTGTCAAACCCCAAAACCAAGGAAGGCTCGAGAACGTATTAAGCCAACGAGTTGAAAATAAATTGGCACCCAAATTTTTTTTATATATATATATATGCATCAATTTTTAACCATAATTATTTACTAACCCATAAAACCCTGCCAAAAAATACTAAAAAACAACACAGCACTAATTATTCTAATATAATTATCAATTTAACCACACCAAAATACTAAAAAATAACACGGCACTAAACATTCAAACAACCCCTA